AACTAGTAACTAGTCCCAACATGGAAGTATTGAAAAAACTCATATAAGCAAAAAATCTTAAATATCCTTGATCATGAGACATATAATTATCACTATAAATAAGAACCATAATTCCAACAGTAGTGATTAATATTAACATAATAGAAGTAAGTGGGTCGATCAAGTGGCCGAACTCTAAAGAAAAATCATTATTGATAGTCCAAGACCATACATATTGATATATGGAATTGCTATTTATTTGCTGAATAGATAGATCAGCCGAAAAAATCATAACTATACTTAATAATAAAATACTAGGAAAAGCCCACATACGACGAATATTTTTGGTTGCCGTCGGAAAAAGGAGAAGCCCCACTCCTATTAAGACAGGAACTGGAAGTGGAATGAAAGGTATGATCCATGCATATGGATATGTATGTTCCATAAAAAATAAAACTTTTTGATTCTTAATTAATTGTTTCCGATTCACCAGATCTTACCTCTTTCGAAAGAAGTCAATAAAAAATCAAGATATGCAAGACCTAAATTTTATATTCTTAATTATTCTGATTCTTTACCAAATCCTTCAAATATTCAAATCAAGAAGTTACAATTGGTCAAATAATATCACCGTTACTAGTGAAAAGTGAATACTTAGTTATTAAGTAAGATAGCTTGCAGATATAGAAAAAATTTCAATTATTTTTATCAAATTTGATAAAAATAGAGAAGAGAAAGGATAAAGAATTGCACCAAAAAAAGTATTTAATTCTGATATGAATCATAGGATCTACTATGGTCAATAACTTAACCCAGGAAAAAAGACCTATTAATAAGTTTATTCGGAATCATTAATGGGTTAATTGTAGAGTTGTAGAACTTATTTATTGTCTTCCATTCAAATATATTTAGGTTTATAGTAGACGCTATGATATCCGCCAATTAAAAGAAGGAATTACTAAAATACAAAATACCTTTTTATTTTTTTCTCAAGGAATCTATCTTTTAATAGATTGACTACTAATCTCATTCAAATTTGAAAATAAAAAAATTAGGTGTATTCTCTCTTCGAGCTTGACCCATTAATAGAATAATGGAATATAAGCAAAGATTAAAGTTTTTTTTATAAATTTGGGTTGGTTTCTTAAACTTTTCGGTGCATTTTATTACAAATCTAGCACGCCGAAAATAGACAAAAGAATCCTTTTCTTTTTGTATTGTTTATTTTATATTTTCTCAACTTCAACCAATTTTATTTCTATGGTACATTGGAGACTATAGCTATATAGATTTTAATACGAGAATAGAAAGGCATCAATTAGTATTAGTATGAATTCTTTTTTCGTCCGAATAGTGTATTGTATATAATATAAATAAAAAAGAAATTATCATCTTTTTTTTTTTTTACCTAGTTTACATAAACATATCTATAATTTTTTTTTATGACAGTAGTATCATCTATAAAATAAATAGATAGATAATGAATAGTAAATAAGGATTCGTTTTAAATTAAATAATAGATAGATGTCTTTCACATCCAACTATAGCAATGAGTAATCTCTTTATTTTTGAATGGCAGTTCCAAAAAAACGTACTTCTATGTCAAAAAAGCGTATTCGTAAAAATTATTGGAAAAAGAAGGGATATTGGGCAGCATTAAAGGCTTTTTCATTATCGAAATCTCTTTCGACCGGGAATTCCAAAAGTTTTTTTGTGCCGACAAATAAATAATCAAAAGTTGGAATAATCTGAATCGGAACTGACTTAAAAACGAGTTAATTTTTTGTTACATATAATATAATTCACAGCCTAATGTTTTGAACTGATCAATAGTAAATAGAACTTTCTTTGCTTTTATGGTATTTAAATAAGAATTCTTAAATTCTAAAAACAAAAAAGGGTACTTTGTTTTGTTCTGTTAAATGTTAAAAAAATGAGAAAGGACGCTTTATTTTTAGTTCTATCCCTAGATAGTTCTTCCCTCTATCTAGGGATAGAACTATCTAGTTACAACACCAACAGAGGATAAACTACGCAAAAGCTTATTGTTAAGTTAAATATAGCTGACATCATCCTAAAACATGATAAGGACTATTATCGAACACTCAAATACCTATTTAAACGAGTTTGTATTCATAAATTTGAATCTTTCCTAAACATGAATTGACTCCTTCAATCTCGACGATTGAGTATGAATAGGTTATTATGATTTCGAACAAGCCGCTATGGTGAAATCGGTAGACACGCTGCTCTTAGGAAGCAGTGCTAAAGCATCTCGGTTCGAGTCCGAGTGGCGGCATGGGATGAGATACAATAAGTGCTATAAGTAATTCAATTCCCGATTTCCATTCCGTAATTCGTAATTAAGGTACTCTCCCCTTTTTCCTTTAAAAACACAAAAATATGATATTTTCGACTTTAGAACATATATTAACTCATATATCCTTTTCTATTGTTTCAATTTTAATTACAATTTATTTGATAACCTTATTAGTGGATGAAATCGTAGGACTAGATGATT